CAGAAGCATGAACTAAAAAAAAATTTTTAGTATCTAAACAAAATCGAACCATGCCGTTCGGAAGTGATTCAGAAAGAAAACTTTCATTAATTCATTTTTTCTTTAATTTCATTCGAAGTAAAACATCCGAAACTGTTTTGAACAGGGGTGGTATTACACAACCCCCTTTTTTTCACAAATCGTAAGTTCCAGATATGTAATTTTTATATTAGAAGGATTACCATATATAACACAAAATTTCTCCGCCGATTCTTTTTAGTCGAGCTTCTCGGTCTGTCATTATACCTTGAGAAGTCGAAAGGATTACAATTCCTATTCCGCCTAAAATTCGTGGAATTCGTTGAGAGTTAGAATAGATTCGTAGACCCGGCCGACTTATTCTCTTTAAATTTAAAATCGTTTTATAGGATTCTTTCTTATTTCGTCTGTGTCTTAGGGTTAAAATCAAAAAATATTGGTTGCTTTCGCGATGTTTCCTTACGTTTTCGATAAAACCCTCTCGTAAAAGGATTTTAACAATACTTTCGGTGATGTTAGTCGATCCTATCCGAACCGTTCCTTTTCTATTCATGTCAGCATTTCGTATAGAGGTTATTATATCAGCAATAGTGTCTTTCCCCATGATAAGTTAAAATTCCTTATTGTTCTATAATTTTGATATAATCAACATGTTCTTTTTCTTTTATTTATATATAGATATAGACGAATTATATATTAATATATGAATTAAATTCTTAATATTTTATTATTAAGGGTATATGCGTGATACACAATCTATTAATTAATTTTATTTCAATACCAGTTTTTTTAATCCTATACTAAACTATCGATATTTAGATCTTATAATACCTCAGGAGCTAATGAAACTATTTTAGTAAAGTTTAATTGTCTCAATTCCCGTGGGATCGCCCCAAACACTCGAGTTCCTTTTGGATTTCCTTCTTGATCAATGACAACTGCGGCATTGTCATCATATCGTATTATCGTCCCATTATTACGTTTGAGTTCTTTACAAGTACGTACAATTACAGCTCTAATCACTTCTGATCTTTCTAGAGGAGTATTTGGTATTGCTTCTTTGATTACAGCAACAATAACGTCACCAATATGAGCATATCGGCGATTACTAGCTCCTATTATTCGAATACACATCAATTCTCGAGCCCCGCTGTTGTCTGCTACATTCAAATAGGTTTGTGGTTGAATCATATCATTTTTTTTGTATCTCTTCTTTTAATGCAAAGGACGAAGTAAAAAAATATTGTTTGTCAAAAAAATAAAATTGATAATCTTTTTATCCTTAAATGTTATTTAGCTTTTTCATTCTATATTCCTATTCAGAAATAATGAATTGGGTTTTTATAGGCATTTTTGATGCCGCTATTGAAATAGCTTTTCTGGCTATATTTTCGGGTACACCACCCATTTCATAAAGGATTTTACCTGGTTTAACCACAGCTACCCAATACTCGGGGGATCCTTTCCCAGAACCCATACGCGTTTCCGCAGGTCTTACTGTAACTGGTTTGTCTGGAAATATACGTACCCAAATTTTTCCACCACGTCGTACATTTCGTGTCATTGCTCGTCGCCCTGCTTCTATTTGTCTAGATGTGATCCAAGCGGGTTCAAGTGTTTGAAGAGCATATCTGCCAAAACAAATACGATTCCCACGAGAAGATATTCCTTTTAGTCTTCCTCGATGTTGTTTACGAAATCTGGTTCTTTTTGGGTTATAGTTGATGGTTCTAAATTAGAAATTCCATCTCTACTACAGAACTGAACGTGAGAGTTTCTTCTCATCCAGCTCCTCGCGAATAAAAGGAATAAAAAAGCTTGTATTAAGATATAGATGTAGTTAATGATTAATTCTATTAATCATGGTATTAAATTTCATCTGATCTCTTCTAAATTTGTGTATGTCTTTTTCGAAATCGAATCCAAGATGAATTCTATTTATTTAAAAATATAAAAATAACGTAATATCATCATCTCGAATGTCGTTTTTATTAGCGTTAGAATATTCTAACAAATCCTTATTTTCTTTTATCTTTTTAATTTTTTTTTCGTATTTTATTACTTTTATTAAAAAAAAAAAGATTCGCTGGCGAATATTTACTCTTTCAATATCTATATTAAGTTTGATGTTTATCCCAGGAGATCTCTGAATAAAAATCAGAATAGATAATAAAGTTTCTGGTTTATTCCGCCATCCTGTCCAATGAATTACTAAGATTTGTTTTTCAATAGAATCCTCTATATTCATGGGTTCCGTCGTTCCCATCGCTTCTTGATTAATCATTAGGCCCGAATTCTACAATGGAGCTCTTATATGAAATTGGGAATTTCATTTTTTAATTTGTTTTTGAGTCAATTTTCTCAGTTTTTTTTGGCTCAAGGCTCTTAATTTTTTTTTTGTTTTCGGAACAGATTTATCTAATTATTATGAATGAATCTGTATTGATGCTGTATTACATTGCTTTTCTTACAGTGACCTCAT